GAAGAATCCTATCTAATCCATCTGAAAAACAATTATGAATTAAAAAGTTTATATAAAAAAACAGAAAAGGAAAAAAAGGATACTTTTTTCTTTGAGAAAATAATTGCAACCCTTCTTTTCGATTCGAAACGATGGAATCGACCTTTGCGATACATTGAAACTCATAAATTTGATAAGGCTATCAGAAAATGAAATGTCACAATATTTTTTTTGCGACATCCAAAAGTGATGGAAAAGAAACAATATCTTTTACGTATCCTCCCATTTTCACAATTTTATTTGAACAAGTAAAAAGTGGACTATGCTGGTTTACACTTAAAAAAAATGCCTCTACCGAATTGAATAATTCTTGGTTTTATTTAAACAACGAAAAAGTTAAAAAATTACACACCACTTTTATAAATCGAATTCAAGTTCTAGATAAAGAATATACTTATTTGGATATACTAGAAAGAAAGCCTCATTTGTATAACGACTACGACGATTCGACAAAAAAACACTTTTCCAAAATGCATGATCCCTTATTGAACGGATCGTATCGTAGAGCAAAAAGGGTCTCAGCTTCAATCGACGAAAAGGTAAATACAAGCGACGAAAAGGTAAATACAATCGACGAAAAAGTAAATACAATAAATTTAACACAAAATTTTGGTATCAATAAAATTCATCGTCTCTTTCTGAAGGATACTTATTTCGAAGACTTCGAAGATAAAAAAAGCATATTGAGAAAGGATTCCTCTCAAAGTCTATTTTTGATTCATTAATTTTCATCAAAAAATTTGTTACAGAGATGGACTACATACATCTAAATAGGACAGGTCGTTCTTTGATTTTGAAAGGAAAATCCAATTCAAACTATTTTTTAACTGCTAATACGAATAATAATATAACTACCAATAATGATAAAACCAGTATTATCACGAAAGTACCTAAAATACAAAAAAAAGTTCCTAGATGGTTATACAAATTAATCAGCGAATTAGAACAACAATCAGGAGAACATAACGAAAAAGTATCATTCGATTTTGATATTCGTTCAAGAAAAGCCAAACGGGTAGTAATCTTGACTACGAAGAAGGAGAAGACTGATCCTAATACGACCGGTCCTAATATGACCGATACTAATCCGTCCGATGAACCAAATGACGTCGCTTTGACACGCTATTCCCATCAACCTGACTTTCGTCGATGTGTAATAAAAGGTTCTATGCGAGCACAAAGGCGCAAAATAGTTATTTGGGAATTGTTTCAAACAAATGCATCTTCGGCTCTTTTTTTGGACCGAATAGAAAAAAAACCTTTTTCTTCTTTTGCTACCTACTTGATTCAACGTATTTTTTTTATAAATTGGGTGGAAGGGAAAGAATTGAAAAATATAGATATAGAGTATATAGAAGAGAAAACAAATGACACGTTGAGAATAGAGATAGCGGAGACCTGGGATATCATTCCATTTGCACAAGTAGTACGAGGTACCATGTTACTAACCCAATCTATTTTTAGAAAATATATTATATTACCTTCATTCATACTTGCAAAAAATCTTGGACGTATGTTACTATTTCAACGTCCTGAATGGTTTGAAGACTTAGAGGAATGGAATAGAGAGATGTATGTTAAATGTACCTATAATGGTGTTCCATTATCCGAAACCGAATTTCCAAAAAATTGGTTAACAGATGGTATTCAGATAAAAATCGTATTTCCTTTCTGTATGAAACCTTGGCGCAAATCTAAATTACGATCCTCTCAGAAAACTATAATCAATAATACAAAAGAAAACGATGATTTTTGTTTTTTAACAATTTGGGGAAAGGAATCTGAATTTCCTTTTGGTTCGCCTCGAAAACGACCTAGCTTTTTTAAACCGATTTTTAAAGAACTTAGAAAAAAAAAAAAATTGTAACAAAGACAAAATAATTCGATTTTTATTTTTAAGGTTAAAAGAAATATTTAAAATTAAAGTAACTACCAAAAAAAATAATCTTAGTATTAGTAGAAGTAAAAAATTACAAAAAAGAGAAATAATACAAAGAAAAAATATACAATTAATCGACAAATTCTATCTTTTTTTAAATTTTTGTTTTGAAAGAATCTACACAAATATTCTTTTATGTGTCATTAATATTTGTTTACCTATCATTGTTAGATGTAAAATGATTACAGAACTTTGTCTTGAAGCAACAAAAAAAATTTTGGTAAATCTAATTTCCAAGAATAAAAGAAAACAAGAAATAATTACTCAAAAAAAGAACAACCCAATGCCATCTGTTTCAACCTGAAAAAGGTTAACTCTTGATAAAAGTAAAACCAATTCATATATTTTTTATGATGTATCCTACATATCACAAGCATATGTATTTTTAAAATTATCACAACTTAAAATAAAAAACCCTTATAAATTCGTTTACCAATATAAAGGAATCCGCCCTTTTGTCAAAAAGGCTTCCTTTGCAAGACAAGGAATTATAATAGTTCGTTGTCAATTAAACCATAAAAAAATGCCGAGTTATGAAATAACTCAATGGAAAAAATGGTTAAGAGGACATTATCAATACGATTTATCTGAGATCAAACGATCTGTATTAATACCAAAAAAACGTCAAAATCGAGTTAATCAACGTCGTATAATTCAAAAGGAAAATACAAGTAAATGGGATTCAGATGAAAAAGACCAATTACAATTAATTCCTTTTAAAAAAAATTATTAATATATTCATTATATAATAATAAAAATAAAGAAGAATTTTGAAAAATTATCTAATTATGATCTTTTAGCATATAAATTTTTAAATTCTGAAAAAGAATCTTTTTTTTCCAGACCAGCCTTTCAAGGAAATAATAACCAAGAGATTTCTTTGAACAAGCCTAAAGAAACACTTTTTGAAATGTTGAATAACAGAGCTCTTTTAAATGGTCGGGATGATATTTTATATACGAAAAAGGATGTTGATAAAAAATATTTCGATTGTCAAATCCTAAAATTTGATCTTAGAGAAAAAGATGATATTGCAACTTGGCTTACGTCCATAAATACTCAAATTTATAGAAATAATTTAAAAAAATCTTAGTTTTCTTAATCTTCCAGAAATCAAACGAACAAATTCCCAGAAAGGGTTTTCCGATTGGATGGGAATGAATGCAGAAAGGAGAAAGGGTGGCATAGGAAATCCTGAACTTTGGTTCTTCTCCGAATTTCTCTTCCTTTATAAGATATATAAAAAAACACCGTGGTGTATACCAAGCAAATTACTTCTTTTAAATTTGAATATAAATGAAAAAAATAGGAGTGAAAATAAAAAAACCAAAGAAAAGGACAACGTTTTACTATTATCGAAAAAAACCTCCAAATAAAGATGAAAAGGAACCCCAAAACCAAAAAGACCCTGAATCTCTTACCCCGAAAAAAAATGATATTGAAGAAGATTCTACAAGATCAGAAGGGAAAAACATCAAACAATACAAAAGTAAGATAGAAGCAGAACTCGATTTATTCCTGAAACGTTATTTTATTTTTCAATTGCGCGGGAATAATGCTTTGACTCAAAAAATGCTTAGTAATATCAAAGTATATTGTCTCCTGCTTAAACTAATGGATCCAAAAAGGATTACCTTATCCTCCATTCAAAAAAAAGAACTGAATTTGAATATAATGTTGATTGATCCAAATTTAACTCTTAAAGAATTGCTGAACAAGAAAGCACTAATTATAGAACCCATTCGTCTGTCTGGAAAAAAAGACGGACAGTTTATTATGTATCAAATCATAAATATTTGCTTGATTCATAAGAGTAAGCACCAAACTAATCAAAAAGACCAAGAACAAAGATACGTTTCTAAGTCCCATTTGGCTGAAATTATTTCACCACATCAAAGAATAACTGCAAATATAAACAAAAATTTTGATTTGGTTATTCCTGAAAATATTTTATCCCTTAGACATTGTAGAACCTTTAGAATTTGTATTTATTTAAATTCAAAGAATAAAGATGTAGAAAAAAATATACTAGTTTGTAATGGAAAGAATGTGAAAAATAGCGAACAAGTTTCAAACGACAATAACGACCTTGATACAGAGAAAAATCAATTAATGAAATTTAAGGGATTTGTTTGGCCTAATTATCGATTAGAAGATTTGGCTTGTATGAATCGTTATTGGTTTAATACCACTAACGGCAGTCGTTTGAATATGTTAAGGCTACAGTTCTATTCCCAATTGAAAATGCGTGAATAATAAACTTTTTATTATATCTTCGGTCCTAGAGTAAGTATAAAAAAATCCATTTTAATATTAAAATTCTATTATCTATTATATAGTATATATTATATATAGAGAGTAGAGGGGATAACATAAATAGAGAGTAGAGGGGATAACATAAACAAAACACACAGCTCTCGTGTTTTTTAATTGTCTAGTAGGCAACAAGTAAAGTAAAAAATCGAATCTTGAACTGATTCAACAAACTTTTTTTTACATCGAAATTCAATTAAATTCTTCGATCCAAAAATGGACTACTCCTTTTCGATCCCTAAATCTAAAAAATACAATTGAAAATAGGATTGGTTGATTTGAATTAATAAAATCGAATTAGGAGGTAATAAACAAGTTTGGATTCGATTATTGTATATACTATATACAATGTGCGGCATTATTGTGACTCGTTAAAATCCATATCTGTAAAAAAGGAGAACTCAATTTGTTTATGGTAAAACCATCATTAATTTCGGTTATTTCTCAAAAAGAAAACAAAGGTAATAGGGGGTCCGTTGAATTTCAAGTAGTCAACTTCACTAACAAAATAAGAAGACTTACTTCACATTTGGAATTGCACAAAAAAGACTTGTCATCTCAGAGAGGATTGCGCAAAATTTTGGGAAAACGTAAACGCCTGCTGAACTATTTGTCAAAAAAAAATATAGAACGCTATAAAGAATTAATTCGTGGGTTAGATAGTCGAGAAAAAAAAACGCGTTAATTTTATGCACAATTTCCTAGTTTTTAACTTCTTTTTACTTTAAGTTAAGCACTATATGCAAGAATGATTCAGGAAAAAACTTATGATTGCACCAACTATGAAAAAAAACCTCATGATAGTCAATATGGGGCCTCACCATCCCTCAATGCATGGTGTTCTTCGACTTATTGTTACTCTGGACGGTGAAGATGTTATTGACTGTGAACCAATATTGGGTTATTTACATAGAGGGATGGAGAAAATTGCAGAAAATCGAACAATTATACAATATTTACCTTATGTAACACGTTGGGATTATTTAGCTACTATGTTCACAGAAGCCATAACCGTAAATGGACCCGAACAGCTAGGAAATATTCAAGTACCTAAAAGGGCTAGCTATATCAGGGCTATTATGTTGGAGTTGAGTCGCATCGCTTCACATTTGTTATGGCTTGGACCTTTTATGGCAGATATTGGGGCACAAACTCCTTTCTTCTATATTTTTCGAGAACGAGAATTGATATATGACCTATTCGAAGCTGCTACCGGGATGCGCATGATGCATAATTATTTTCGTATCGGAGGGGTCGCTGCGGATCTACCCTATGGCTGGATCGACAAGTGTTTGGATTTTTGCGATTATTTTTTAACCGGAATTGATGAATATCAAAAGCTTATTACACGGAATCCAATTTTTTTAGAACGAACTGAAGGCGTAGGTATTATTGACACAGAAGAAGCCATAAATTGGGGTTTATCAGGGCCAATGCTACGCGCTTCCGGAATTCAGTGGGATCTTCGTAGAATCGATCATTATGAGTGTTACGACGAGTTCGATTGGGAAATTCAATGGCAANAAGAGGGAGATTCATTAGCAAGGTATTTAGTACGAATCAATGAAATGAAAGAAGCCATCAAAATTATACAACAGGCGGTGGAAGGACTTCCAGGGGGACCCTACGAGAATTTAGAAACCCGACGCTTTGATAGAATAACAGACCCTAAAGACCCTAAATGGACTGATTTTGACTATCGATTCATTAGTAAAAAACCTTCTCCAACTTTTGAATTGTCCAAACAAGAACTTTATGTAAGACTCGAAGCCCCAAAAGGAGAATTGGGAATCTTTCTGATAGGAGATCGGAGCGTTTTTCCTTGGAGATGGAAAATTAGACCACCGGGGTTTATCAATTTGCAAATTCTTCCTCAGTTAGTTAAAAGAATGAAATTGGCTGATATTATGACGATACTAGGCAGCATAGATATCATTATGGGAGAAGTTGATCGTTGAAATGATAATTAATACAACAGAACTAGAAGAAGCTATCAATTCTTTTTCCAGAGTTGGATACTTAAAAGAAGTTTATGGCATTATATGGATCCTTGTCCCTATTTTGACGCTTGTATTAGGAATCACCTTAGGTGTCCTAGTAATTGTTTGGTTAGAAAGAGAAATATCTGCAGGGATACAACAACGCATTGGACCCGAATACACCGGGCCGTGGGGACTTCTTCAAGCTCTCGCAGACGGTACAAAACTGCTTTTAAAAGAGAATCTTCGCCCATCTAGAGGAGATACTCGTTTATTCAGTATAGGACCGTCCATAGCAGTAATATCCATTTTACTAAGTTATTCAGTAATTCCGTTTAGCTATCGCTTTATTATATCTGATCTTAGTATTGGTGTTTTTTTATGGATCTCTGTTTCGAGTCTTGCTCCGGTTGGACTTCTTATGGCGGGCTATGGATCAAATAATAAATATTCTTTTTTAGGTGGATTAAGGGCTGCTGCCCAATCAATTAGTTATGAAATACCATTAACTCTATGTGTATTATCAATATCTCTACGTGCGATTCGGCGAAACACACACGCTTTAATTTATTTTCTTTCCAGTAAGTTGTCTTTCTAGAAAGAACGTTAAACGAGTTTTTTCATTTATCCGTAAGGTTGATGAACTAAATCAGATAGTTATATGAGTGAAAAAAAAAAATGGCTTAATAATTTGCTATTAATGAAATAAAATCTCATTTTCTATGTACAAGAATTAAATCTAAAGTAAACAGAAAAAGTCGATACTTTTTATCCCAAGCGTAGTTGATTAGTTATCATAGCTTGAAGCGGACTTAAAAAATAAACTAAATGAGGTTTTTATTATCTATTTCGGTAGATCTATTACCTGAATCAAAGATAAAAAGTGGGTGATTCGGAAGACCAAGATACACAAAGGATTAGTAATTGATATTTTATAAAGTATCCATGAGGATATTTAGTTATAGAAAGGAAATCCTAATTGGGGCGGTAAGTTCGTAGAAATGTCACTAAGTACTCCCCAAGATTTCGATCCCGAGTATCTTCCTATCCACGAATTAAATAAATAACTATCGAGAACGAAGAAATCTTTTATTTTTGTTACTGTCCCTTTTTGAGAAAGGAGAATATAAGAAACAAATTAAAATAGAAAGAATAGAATTGCAAAAGATATGTTTTTTATTCATAACTAGTTCTTTACTTTTCAATTTTTAATAAATTTAATTTTTGTTTTGTTATGGACGTCTAATTCTTTCTTTGTATTCATAATAAAAAATTTTAGTTATTCATAATAAAAAATGATAATTTAAAATATTTAGATGATATTCTTATCATTCTTAAAATTTTTTTTATTTAAGTATAAAACCATTAATCAACAAAGAAAAAATGAAAATTTTTAAAATAAAAGATGAGATCAATTCAGAAGCACCTTTTTTTTTTTTGAAATCTAGCAGACAGAATGCCGTTGGTCGAATTCTAGGCCCTAGGATAAGAGTTTGATTCTCTATCAATTATACAAGCAAATAATGGCGAATGGTCCTTAGATTCATTTTAACCTATGAGGAGCCGTATGAGTTGAAAATCTCATGTACGGTTTTGTAATAGCGACAAAACAGTGATGTTATTGTCGACTATGATTATCTAATAGTTCAAGTACAGTTGATATAGTTGAAGCCCAGGCAAAATATGGTTTTTGGGGATGGAATTTGTGGCGTCAACCTATAGGGTTTATCATTTTTTTAATTTCTTCTCTAGCCGAGTGTGAAAGATTACCTTTTGATTTACCGGAAGCCGAAGAAGAATTAGTAGCAGGTTATCAAACCGAATATTCGGGAATTACATTTGGTTTATTTTATGTTGCTTCATATCTAAATCTACTAATTTCTTCATTATTTGTAACAGTTCTTTACTTAGGAGGTTGGAATTTTTCTATTCCATACATATTCGTTCCCGAGCTTTTTGACATAAATAAAAGAGGTCAAGTCTTTGGAATACTAATCGGTATTTTTATTACATTAGCTAAAACTTATTTGTTCTTATTTAGTTCGATTGTAACAAGATGGACTTTACCGAGGCTGAGAATGGACCAACTCTTAAATCTTGGATGGAAATTTCTTTTACCCATTTCTCTAGGTAATTTATTATTAACTACTTCATTCCAGCTTTTTTCACTATAAAGAACTATTCCAGCTTTTTTCACTATAAAGAACTATAATATTCTATGTTCCTAATCTGTCTGAAACTAAGAGAAAGAAAAAAATAAAAAGATATGTTATTTCTAGGTATTTCGATATGTTCCCTATATGTTCTCAGGTCTCGAATTCTTTGCACCAAACAATACGAGCTGCGAGGTACATTGGTCAAGGCTATGGAATAGCCCTGTACCACACGAATCGTTTACCTGTAACTATTCAATACCCCTACGAAAAATTGATCACATCGGAACGGAACCGAGGACGAATCCACTTTGAATTTGATAAATGCATTGCTTGTGGTGAGGTATGTATGCGTGTATGTCCTATAGATCTACCCGTTATTGATTGGAAATTGGAAACGGATATTAGAAAGAAACGATTACTTAATTACAGTATTGATTTTGGAATCTGTATATTTTGTGGTAATTGCGTTGAATATTGTCCGACCAATTGTTTATCAATGACTGAAGAGTATGAGCTTTCTACTTATGATCGTCACGAATTGAATTATAATCAAATGGCTCTAGGCCGGTTGCCGGTATCAATAATTGATGATTACACAATTCGAACAATTTCGGCGAATTCATACAAAATAACAAATATAAAACCCTTGATTTAAAAAATAAAAAACTTAAAAAAAAAAAAGCCTAAATATTAATAATATTAATATAATATTGGATGTAAATAAATGGGGTTTTTACTGGATTACTACAAAAGAAAAGGTGGGTGACAAGAATCCTGTTTTCATTTTGATTTTAAATACATTTCTATTTGAAAAAAAAAAAAATAATTATTTAAAAAAATTAAATTCAAATCAACAAATCAAATACAAATAAAAAATAAAAAAAAATATATATAATAAAATTTAATAAAATAAATATTTAAATAAATTTAAATAATTAAATATTTAATTAAATAAATTAAATAAAATATTTAAATAATATTAAAATAATATTAAAATATTAATATTAATTAAATTTAAATAATATTAAAATAAATAATATTAAAATATTAAATAAAATATAAAAAAATATTAAATAAAATAAATATTAAATTAATATTAAATATTATTAAATTTAATTAAATAATTATTAAATTATTTAATTTAAATTTAAAAATAATAATTTAAATTCACTTATAAATATAATATATAATATAATTTAATTCACTCTACCACTTTCAAGAATAGAAAAAGTACGATACTGATAATTGTATCTAGATCAATACTCAAAACCTCCAGCCAACCCTTAGTCTATTAAAAATTCTAGTTTTTTAGTATAACTCCTTTTTGCCGGGTCAAGTCAACAAAAGCATGAACTAGTTAGATTTTTTTTTATAAAAAATGGATTTACCTGGACCAATACAGGATTTTCTTTTAACATTGCTGGGATTCGGTCTTATATTAGGAAGTTTGACATTAATATTACTTCCAAATCCAATTTATTCGGCTTTTTCATTAGGATTGGTTCTTTTTTGTATATCTTTGTTCTATATTCTATCGAACTCGTATTTTGTAGCCGCCGCGCAGCTCCTTATTTATGTAGGGGCTATAAATGTTTTAATCATTTTTGCTGTGATGTTCATGAATGATTCAGAATATTACAAAGATTTTCGTCTTGGTACCGTCGGGGATCGAGTTACTTCAGTAGTTTCTACAAGTCTTTTTATTTCACTAATTGCCACTATTTTAGACACCTCTTGGTATGGACTCTTTTGGACTACAAAATCAAATCAGATTCTGGAGCAAGATTTGATAAGTACTAGCCAACAAATTGGAATTCATTTATCAACCGATTTTTTTCTTCCATTTGAACTTAGTTCAATAATTCTTTTAGTGGCTTTAATAGGTGCAATTGCTATAGCTCGTCAATAAAAAATCAATAATAAATTTTAAAAATTTAAATAAAAAACAATAGAATATAGAATAAAAGAAACAGTAATATTAAAACATTGGAATTCCTATCGAAAATACAATATAAAAATTTACGTTTTATTTTAGATCGATCTATTCCAATCTATTCTCTTAGTCTGTTCCATACTTGTTGGGATCAAATTGAGTCAACTTGTCTTGAGATTAAAATGAAGCTAAATAGGTAAGGAGTTGATTAATGATGCCCGAAGATATACTTGTTTTGAGTGCCTATTTATTTGCTATTGGTACCTATGGATTAATCACAAGTCGAAATATGGTTAGAGCCCTTATGTGTCTTGAACTCATATTAAATTCAGTTAATATCAATTTTATAACATTTTCTAATATTTTAGATAATCGTCAATTAAGAGGCGACATTTTCTCTATTTTTGTTATCGCTATTGCAGCCGCTGAAGCAGCTATTGGGCCAGCTATTGTTTCATCAATTTATCGTAACAGAAAATCCATTCGTATTAACCAATCTAATTTGTTGAGTAAATAAATCCCATATATGGAAATTTTTATACTCATAAATATAGTGGGTTAATAAGGGTAAGATATGATCTTGCTTGTAAAAACATAACAACTCAAAGTATTTTGGGCCTCGTTACTAAAAAAATTTAATTTTTAAGTAGATTGATCTCGATGACTTATGACTTATTGATTCGTCTGGTATCGAAATAGAGTATTCCTTTATATTTATATTTATAAGTTTTTTTACTAGACCGAAATTTTATGACGTTCAACAATATATAGATTCAATGTCACATTCAGTAAAGATTTATGATACATGTATAGGATGTACTCAATGTGTTCGAGCGTGTCCCACGGATGTATTAGAAATGATACCCTGGGATGGTTGTAAAGCTGGCCAAATAGCTTCGGCCCCAAGGACCGAGGACTGTGTTGGTTGTAAGAGATGTGAATCCGCCTGCCCAACGGATTTCTTGAGTGTTCGGGTTTATTTAGGGAATGAAACAACTCGCAGCATGGGTCTAGCTTATTAATCGTTTTACAAAATTTTACTTGAATCCATTTCATTTTCTTTTTTTTTTTACCGACAAAACTCTGTGCTCAAACTAGTTTGAGCACAGAGTTTTCTGAGCCAAGTCTATCTTGTCTTTACCATGAATCATTTTCCGTGCTTAACAATAATTGTGGTTTTGCCAATAATTGCGGGTTCCTTAATTTTCTTTCTTCCGCATAGAGGAAATAGAGTAATACGTTTGTATACTATATGCATATGTATTTTAGAGCTGCTTCTAACGACTTATGCATTTTCTTATCATTTCCAATCGGATTATCCATTAATACAATTAGTCGAAGATTATAATTGGATCCATTTTTTGGATTTCCATTGGAGATTGGGAATAGATGGACTATCTATAGGACCCATTTTACTGACAGGATTCATCACTACTTTAGCTACTTTAGCTGCATGGCCAATTACTCGGGATTCTCAATTATTTCATTTTCTGATGTTAGCAATGTACAGTGGACAAATAGGATTATTTTCTTCGCGGAACCTTTTACTTTTTTTTCTGATGTGGGAGTTAGAATTAATTCCCGTGTATTTACTTGTATTTATATGGGGAGGAAAAAAACGTCTGTACTCAGCTACAAAGTTTATTTTGTATACAGCGGGGGGTTCCGTTTTTCTTTTAATGGGCGTTCTAGGTATTGGTTTATATAGTTCTACTGAACCAGCATTAAATTTTGAAATATTGGTCAATCGGTCTTATCCTGTGGCATTGGAAATTATATTATATATTGGATTTTTTATTGCTTTTGCAGTTCAAATTCCAATGATACCCCTACATACATGGTTACCGGATACTCATGGAGAAGCCCATTATAGTACTTGTATGCTTTTAGCCGGAATATTATTAAAAATGGGAGCTTATGGATTAGTTCGCATGAATATGGAATTATTTCCTCATGCTCATTCTATATTCTCTCCTTGGTTGCTGATAGTAGGCGCAATACAAATAATCTATGCAGCTTTAACATCTCTTGGTCAACGTAATTTAAAAAAAAGAATAGCCTATTCTTCTGTATCGCATATGGGTTTCATACTTATAGGAATTGGTTCTATCACCGATATGGGACTGAACGGAGTCCTTTTACAAATAATTTCTCATGGATTTATTGGTGCTGCACTTTTTTTCTTGGCTGGAATAACTTATGATCGCATACGTCTCGTTTATCTTGATGAAATGGGTGGAATAGCTATCCGAATGCCAAAGCTATTTACGATGTTTAATAGCTTTTCAATGGCCTCTCTTGCATTACCAGGTTTAAGTGGTTTTTTTGCCGAATTAATAGTATTTTTTGGATTAATTACTAGTTCAAAATATCTTTTAATGACAAAATTTATAATTACTCTTGTAATGGCAATTGGAATAATATTAACTCCCATTTATTTATTAGCTATGTTACGTCAAATGTTCTATGGATACAAGATTTTTAGTATTTCAAATTACTCTTTTTTGGATTCTGGGCCCCGAGAGTTATTTCTTTTAATCTGTATTTTCTTACCCGTACTAGGTATTGGTATGTATCCTGATTTCGTTCTTTCACTATCAGTTCAAAAAGTGGAACTTATTCTATCTAATTCTTTTAATAACTAGTTTTTTTTAACTTATCGCTTAGTTCTACAATCACAAAAAAAAGGCTTTTTTTCTTCTCTTTTCTTATCTTAACTAAAATTTCGTACGTTAACTAAATAAAATAAATTAACTAAATAAATTAAGTTGAGCCGATCCGAACCCGGTGAATCAAATATTTGATTCACCGGGTTCGGGTCGGCTTTAACGATACGTGCTGTTTACCTTTGGATTTCTAAAAAATCTTTTTATAATTTATAATTCAATTAGATAATAATGGAAATGAGCCATAACTGTGTAGTCCTAGTCCGAAAAGATTTACCCCAAAATAGCATATCCAAATTAGAAGAAATCCAATAGACGCCACAATTGATGACTTTATACCCTTCCATTTTGTTCGAATATGTAAATAAATGGCAAATACAATCCAAGTAATAAAAGCCCAAGTTTCTTTTGGATCCCAACTCCAATAAGAGTCCCACGCTTCATTAGCCCATACCGCTCCAGAAATAATTCCTAGGGTTAAAAAGATAAAACCTAGACTGATAACTCGATAACTCCAATAATCCAATTGCTTAAGCAATTGTGACCTGTAGAAGTTTTTTTTACCCCAAAAATAAGTATTTTGTAAACTAATACCCCGTTCTTTTATGTATTCGGTTTTGGCAAATTTTAACGAGTCATTAAAATTTAAAAAATTATTACTCATAGAAAAAACGGTTCTTGTTTTTCTAACTGTAATGGCTAGAAGCGATACTGATAATAATGATCCACATAAAAGTGCCGCATATCCTAATATCATCATACTTACGTGCATTATTAGCCACTCGGATTGAAGAGCGGGGGACAATATTGTTGATTCGTGTATTGCAGTTAAAAGACCCGAAGTAGCAAAGCCCTGTGTAAAAACAGCACTTGGCCCAATTATGGTGCTTAAAAGATTTTTCGTTTTTTTGAAATATGGAACTATATGAATCAGGGACAAACTCCATGAAAGAAAAATTAACGATTCATATAAATTACTTAGCGGAAAATGTCTCGAATTAATCCAACGAGTAATTAATAATCCCGTTATAGATAAAAAGGTAATTAGCATGCCCTTTTCGGATGAGTAATAGAGTTTTACGATTTTATCAACTAAAAAGGTTATTAACTGAATTGTAATTATAATTGAAACGATTGAAAAAGAAATATGAGTTAATATATGTTCTAATGTTGAAAATATCATAAGAATCTTGAATTCTAAAATACGCAATCAGGAATTGAATATAGGATCTATTTACTTTTTTGGTAGATGCAATGCCGCTACTCGGATTCGAACCGAGATGCTCTAGCACTGCTTCCTAAGAGCAGCGTGTCTACCAATTTCACCATAGCGGCTTAGCTTCAACTCATAATATTATATCAGTAACCAATCGTCCAGATTTAAGAATTTAATTAGGTTAAATTTATGGATATGGAAAGGTTAAAATTGCTAAATAAAAATTAGTTCAAACATCTATTTGATTTTCAAACGTTCCTTTTTTTCTGTTTTAGGGTTTTATTGTGTATTGTTGAATCCTTCTAAAACTAGAATTACTCTGCAATAAACAAAACTAAGAATTAAGGGTTCGAACCTATCCCTAGCCCGTTTTGGTTAGTCAAGTTTTTTGACGTATTTTATTTACATTTACTAAATTCAACCCCCCCCCAAAAAAAAAAAGTTTTAAATGAATTTTTTTAATATAATTATTAAATAATTAATAATTATAATTTTTAATTTTGAATAGGGTAATCCGAATTTTTAGGATTTGGCATATTCGAAGTTTTAAGTTAAGAGCGGAATGAATTCCATTCCCTATTGATTAATTCAACATTCAACAGGGAATGGAACTCGGGAATTTTTTTTTATAAATATAAATAAGTCAATTTTTTAGCGGGACGGTTGGAATGTTTCCACCGTTTTTACTTGTTTTACTTGTTCTATTTCTTTGTTGTACAAAAAAAACTTTTTGAATTCCCAGTTGAAAGAGATTTACCCAAGGAAAACGCTTTTAACGCTGCCCAATACCCCTCCCTTTTCCAAAAATTTTTACGAACACGTTTTTTTGATGCAGAAGTACGTTTTTTTGGAACTGCCATTTAACTTAAAATTAAGAGATTTCTCGTTGATATAGCTGAATGTGAAAGACATTTATTTGTTAAGTTATTCAAAAAAAAAACAGGTTATTTTCTAATTCATTAGGTATTTTTTTTTCTCGATAATATTTTAATTTTATTTTAATTTTGTTTGAACTATTAAAATAAAAGTTGAAAGGTATGATAAAATCACATAAAATTTTACTAAAAAACTAATAGACTTTCGTTTTTTTTTTAGTAACTTTCAAAACCTGTAAAAACATCCTGAATTTGACTTGAATTGTCAAAGTGGAAGTAGATCTAGTAATTAATTTCTTTTTTACGGGGGTTTGACCGATTATAAATTCTTGATTTCAATATCTGATGTATTTATGAAAAATTCTGAAAGCAACCTAATAAGTCTAACTAAAAAAAAACTTATAATTATAGATAATTATAGTTAAGTTAGTACATAGATTCATATTCATTTTCCATTTGTTAATTTTAGTTCATTTTTTTTCAAACTAAGATAATGGCTGGTAAATTCGAACTAATTAATAAACTAATAAATTTAATCTAATTAAAAAATATTAATAAATAATTAAATAAAATAAAAAAAAATAATTAATATTAATAAATTAAAAATTAATAAAAGAGTTAAAATTTTTTTATGGAAACGACATATCAATATACGTGGATCATACCTTTGGTTCAACTTCCAGTTCCTATCTTAATAGGAACTGGGCTCCTTCTTTTCCCGACAGCAACAAAAAATATTCGTCGTATGTGTGCCTTTACGAGTATTTTATTGTTAACTATAGCCATGATTTTGTCAATTAATTTGTCGATTCAACAAATAAATAGCAATTCCATCTATCAATATATATGGTCTTGGGCCCTCGATAATGATTTTTCTTTAGAATTCGGTTATTTAATTGATCCGCTTACGTCCATTATGTTAATGTTAATAACTACTGTTGGAATTTTGGTTCTTATTTATAGTGACAATTATATGTCTCATGATCAAGGCTACTTGAGATTTTTTGTTTCTATGAGTTTTTTCAGTACTTCAATGTTGGGATTAGTTACTAGTTCAAATTTTATACAAATTTATATTTTTTGGGAATTGGTTGGAATGTCTTCCTATCTCTTAATTGGGTTTTGGTTCACACGACCTTCCGCTGCAAATGCTTGTCAAAAAGCTTTTGTAACCAATCGTGTAGGAGATTTTGGTTTATTATTAGGAATTTTAGGTTTTTATTGGATAACAGGTAGTTTTGAACTGACCGATTTATTTGAAATAATCAATAACTTGGTTTCTAATAATGAAGTAAATTTGACATTTGCTACTTTGTGTGCGGTTCTAGTATTTTCTGGAGCAGTTGCTAAATCGGCACAATTTCCTCTACACGTATGGTTAGCTGATGCTATGGAAGGACCCACACCTATTTCGGCTCTTATCCATGCTGCCACTATGGTAGCAGCGGGTATTTTTCTTGTAGCTCGCCTTCTTCCTCTTTTTATAGTTATACCTTATATAATGAATTTAATCTGTTCGATAGGCATAATTACAGTATTCCTAGGAGCTACTTTAGCTCTTGCTCAAAAAGACATTAAGAGGGGTTTAGCTTACTCTACAATGTCTCAATTGGGTTATATGATGGTAGCTCTCGGAATGGGGTCTTATAGAAGTGCTTTATTTCATTTAATTACGCATGCTTATTCCAAAGCTTTATTATTTTTAGGTTCTGGGTCTGTTATTCATTCAATGGAAACTGTTGTTGGCTACTCGCCAAATAAAAGTCAAAATATGGTTCTTATGGGGGGTTTAACAAAACACGCACCCATTACAAAAAACGCTTTTTTATTAGGTACACTTTCTCTTTGCGGTATTCCGCCGCTTGCTTGTTTTTGGTCAAAGGATGAAATTCTTAATGATAGTTGGTTATATTCGCCTATTCTCGCACTAATTTCTTGGACCGTGGCGGGATTCACGGCATTTTATATGTTTCGGATTTATTTACTTACTTTTGAGGGACATTTAAATGTTCATTTTCAAAATTACAGTGGCAACCAAAATATCTCTTTATATTCCCTATCTCTATGGGGTAAAGGGTGTTCAAAAAGAATTAACCAAAATTTTCGTCTAGTAAGAATGAATAATAATAATAAAAGTTATGATTTTTTTTTTAAAAAGAGATATGTAAGTGATCGAAATGATAATGTAAGAAAAACAAGTGAAAATAGTGAATGTCCGTTTATTAATATAAAATTTGTTAATTTTTCTAATCAAAAAAGTTTTCCCTATTTTTCCTATCCTTGTGAATCGGATACCACTATATTATTTCCTTTACTTATATTAGTACTATTCACCTTGTTTGTTGGATTTGTAGGAATCCCTTTTAATATTAATAAAAAAGGAT